CACTAGGTTTCCGGCTTGGTACAACACAAAGTCATCATTCTCTTTGGTTTGCAAAACCAAAAAACTATTGCGAGGGTCTACAAGAAGATCAAAAAATACGAAACTTTATTAAGAATTATATAAAAAAAAATATCAGAATATCTTCCGGTGTTGAGGGAATTGCACGGATAGAGATTCAAAAAAGAATTGATCTAATTCAAGTTATAATCTATATAGGGTTCCCAAAATTATTACTAGAAAATAGACCGCGAAGAATTGAAGAATTACAGATGAATGTACAAAAAGAACTTAATTGTGTGAATCGAAAAATAAACATTGCTATTACACGAATTACAAATCCTTATGGACACCCCAATATTCTTGCCGAATTTATAGCCGGACAATTAAAAAATAGAGTTTCTTTTCGAAAAGCAATGAAAAAAGCTATTGAATTAACGGAACAGGCCGATACAAAAGGAATTCAAGTACAAATTGCAGGGCGTCTTGACGGAAAAGAAATTGCGCGCGCCGAATGGATCAGAGAAGGTAGAGTTCCTCTACAAACCATTGGAGCTAAAATTGATTATTGTTCCTATACGGTTCGAACTATCTACGGGGTATTGGGAATCAAAATTTGGATATTTGTAGACGAAAAAAAATAAGAGTTTACGGGTCTTTAGAGCCCCCCCATTAATGGAAATAAACCAAACAAAGAACGAGCTCTTTTTATCTTCAATCAAAACAAAAATGAGAAATTCCGCAATTCTATAGGGTTGAATAAAAATTCGATTGATTTTTTTTTTTTTATATAATTGCTATGCTTAGTGTGCGACTCGTTGGTTTTTTTTAGGGCTAGGATTCCAAAAAATGGACCGTCCTGTAGTATGAACTAATAACTATAGCACTAATAACCAACTCATTGCTTCGTATTATCTGAATCCAAAGAACCAGTCAAGATATAATATAGTGGTCATATCGTTGTAGCAACTGAAATTTGCATAACATAAAAACCCAATCTGATTGTAGGTTGTGAAGTTCGAAGTTGTGAAAGAAAATCGAAAAGCATGCGGATAAATGGAAGGATGAGAGAAAGAGAGAAAGAAAATATCAATGATATAAGATTCCAATATGTAAGGTCTGTAAGTCATCTCATAAAAAACAGTGTAATATAGCATCAATAATGATTCATCCCTAACTAGATGAATCCGCTCATAGAACAAAAAAAATCAAGAGCCCCGAGCCAATAAAAACTGAGAAAATTGACTTAAGAAAAAATTTCATTAAGGGCTCCGTTGGAGAATTCAGACCTAACCATTAATCGAGAAGCAATGGGAACGACGGAACCCGTGAATAAAGAAAAAGAAGATTCTATTGGAAATGAATCTTAATGATTTATTGGGTGGGATGGCGAAACGAACCCAGGAACTAAACTATTCTTTTATTCGTAGAGGTCATGAACTAACCCTACAACTGAAATAGATATTGAAAGAGTAAATATTCGCCCGCGAAAGGTTTATTTTTTGATTTTATTGGATTGATTCATTTTGCTCGATCCGATATGGTAAAGGGCAAAACAAAATAAAGATTTGTTATAACGATAAAAAAAAAAAGACATTGAGATTATCTATAAATAGAACATAAATGTTTCAATTCTATATCTAAACATGATATACAAATTTAGAATAGATTAATTAGATGAACTTTCAAAAAATCCTATGCTTCAGTATATTATTCATTAAATTCCCCTATATCTTGATAAAATCGTTTTTAGTCCTTTCATTCGCGAGGAGCTGGATGAGAAGAAACTCTCATGTCCAGTTCTGTAGTAGAGATGGCATTGAGAAAGAACCATCAATTATAACCCCAAAAGAACAAGATTCCGTAAACAACATAGAGGAAGAATGAAAGGGATATCTTATCGAGGTAATCATATTTGTTTCGGCAGATATGCTCTTCAAGCACTTGAACCCGCTTGGATCACATCTAGACAAATCGAAGCGGGGCGCCGCGCAATGACACGAAATGTACGGCGCGGTGGAAAAATATGGGTACGTATCTTTCCAGACAAACCCGTTACACTAAGACCCACGGAAACCCGTATGGGGTCCGGTAAAGGATCCCCCGAATATTGGGTAGCCGTCGTTAAACCGGGTAGAATACTTTATGAAATGAGTGGAGTAGCTGAAAATATAGCTCGAAAGGCTATTTCAATAGCGGCGTCCAAAATGCCTATAAGAACTCAATTCATTATTTCGGGATAGGAATGTCGAAACAAAGGAAATAAATCTTGGGTATAAAAAATGCGGGTCTTCCCTTTTTTTTTTTACTTCGTCCTTTCAGTGCTTTACTTTAAATTAAACATTAAAAAAACGGACTCAAAAAACGATATGATTCAACCTCAAACCCATTTGAATGTAGCAGACAATAGCGGTGCCCGAGAATTGATGTGTATTCGAATCATAGGAGCCAGTAATCGTAGATATGCTCATATTGGTGACGTTATTGTTGCTGTGATCAAGGAAGCAGTACCCAATACGCCTCTAGAAAGATCAGAAGTGATCAGAGCTGTAATTGTACGTACTTGTAAAGAACTCAGACGTGATAACGGTATGATAATACGGTACGATGACAATGCTGCAGTTGTCATTGATCACGAAGGAAATCCAAAGGGAACTCGAGTTTTTGGTGCGATCGCCCGGGAATTGAGACAGTTGAATTTTACTAAAATAGTTTCATTAGCACCTGAAGTATTATAAGAGGGGACCGCGATATAGTGATAGTATGAAAATAAAATAGATAAATCAAAATTTAGTAGAGTATGTCTCACGCATATACTTTTAATAATTTTCATAAAAAAAAGAACATGTTGATTATATCAAAATTTGGAAGCAACAAAATTTTCAGTTTATCATGGGCAAGGACACTATTGCTGACATAATAACTTCTATACGAAATGCTGACATGAATAGAAAGGGAACGGTTCGAATAGCATCTACTAACATCACCGAAAACGTTGTTAAAATCCTTTTGCGAGAGGGTTTTATCGAAAACGCAAGGAAACTCGTGGAAAACAAAAACAAAAAAGAGTTTTTGGTTTTAACCCTACGACATCGAAGGAATAGGAAAGGGCCGTATAGACCCATTTTAAATTTAAAACGAATCAGTCGACCCGGTCTACGAATCTATTTTAACTATCGACGAATTCCTAGAATTTTAGATGGGATGGGGATTGTAATTCTCTCTACTTCTCGGGGTATAATGACAGACCGAGCGGCTCGACTGGAAAGAATCGGTGGAGAAATTTTGTGTTATATATGGTAATTATTCTGCTATCCGAATTGTATTTGGAGCTTACTTTTATGTTGTGAGAAAAAAAAAGGGAGGATTCCTCGAGGTTTAATTACCGAATAACTTACCAAAGGTATGCTCCGGGTTCTTTTAGATAGTTTAGAGAGCGAAGTAAGATTCTAGATTATGTTTCAGGAGGGATGCGACCCGTTTTTCTACATCTACTCCCGGTGGCTAGAGGCAAAATTGAAGGAAGTCGTTATGATTCAGATTCAACTGGAGGATATAATAATAATATATAGACTACACAAAAGGATTTGAGTGATTAGGTGATTTTTCAACATTCCTTTCAGGGGGATACAAATCGCGGTTCAAAAATTTCAAGAAACTTATTTTCTTCCAACTTCCAATAAGTAGATTCGAAATTCATTTAAGGAATAACAATTATGAAAATAAGGGCTTCAGTTCGTAAAATTTGTGAAAAATGTCGACTGATCCGCAGGAGGGGACGGATTATAGTAATTTGTTCCAACCCGAGACATAAACAAAGACAAGGATAATCTTTCGAAAAGTTTAGAAAGTAACCGATGAACAAATCAACATAAAAGATCGGTTTTGACATGAAATGGATATATCCATATATCTCTGACTTATATTTATGAAATGATCAAATATGGCAAAATCTCCACCACGAAGTGGTTCACGTAGGCCGGGACGGATCGGTTCACGTAAAAGTGGACGTCGAATACCAAAGGGCGTTATTCATGTTCAAGCAAGTTTCAACAACACCATTGTGACTGTTACAGATGTCCGGGGTCGGGTAATTTCTTGGTCCTCGGCCGGTACTTGTGGATTCAGGGGTACAAGAAGAGGTACGCCTTTTGCTGCTCAAACCGCAGCAGGAAATGCTATTCGAGCAGTAGCGGATCAAGGTATGCAACGAGCAGAAGTCATGATAAAGGGTCCTGGTCTCGGAAGAGATGCGGCATTACGAGCTATTCGTAGAAGCGGTATCCTTTTAAATTTCGTACGGGATGTAACCCCTATGCCACACAATGGTTGCAGACCCCCTAAAAAAAGACGGGTGTAGAAATAAACATTGAAGAGATTTCAAGAGAAATAAATGACTCAATGATCTGACAAATAATATTACTATGGTTCGAGAGAAAGTAAAAGTATCTACTCGGACACTACAGTGGAAGTGTGTTGAATCAAGAGCAGACAGTAAGCGTCTTTATTATGGGCGCTTTATTTTGTCTCCACTTATGAAAGGTCAAGCCGACACAATAGGCATTGCGATGCGAAGAGTTTTGCTTGGAGAAATAGAAGGAACATGTATTACACGCGCAAAATCTGAAAAAATTCCACACGAATATTCTACCATAGTGGGTATTCAAGAATCGGTACATGAAATTTTAATGAATTTGAAAGATATTGTATTGAGAAGTAATCTTTATGGAACTTGTGACGCGCTTATTTGTGTCAAAGGCCCGGGATATGTAACTGCTCAAGACATCCTCTTGCCGCCTTCTGTGGAAATCGTTGATAATACGCAGCACATAGCTAGCCTAACAGAACCAATTGATTTGTCTATTGGATTACAAATCGAGAGGAGTCGAGGATATAATATAAAAACGCCAAATACCTTTCAAGACGGAAATTGTTATCCTATCGATGCTGTATTCATGCCTGTTCGAAATGCGAATCATAGTATTCAGTCTTATGGGAATGGC